ATATTATAATTGGAATAAAAATAATTGTTCTTATAATGTTAAGGGATATAATTAATTTTATATTTGTATTTATTTTATTAATTTTTAGTAGAAAGAAGGATTTAATTATTATTATTATTATTAAATTTAAATAAAAATATAATCTAATTAAAGTTCTTATAAATAATATAATAGGTAATATTACTATATTTATTTTTATTAATATATTAATAATTATTAATTTTGATAAAAATCCTATTAAGGGAGGTATTCCTCCTAATGATATAATTAATATTATAATAAAGATATTTTCTTTATTTATATTATAATTATGTTCTGTAAGAGAATATATAAAATAATTTGATTTAGTAGAAAAGTGTAAAAACAATGCTAAACTAATTAATGTATAAATTATTAGATATAAAAATATTAAAGAATTATTAATTGAAGAAATGGATAATATTCAACCTAAATGGGTAATAGATGAATATACTATAATTAATTGTAAATTTGATTGATTAATTGCTTGAATTCTCCCTAAAATTGAACTAAATAATGATGATAAAATAATAATAATATAATTAGAATTGATAAATGAAAGTATAAATAATGGAGCTAGTTTTTGTCAGGTTAAAATAAAAAATAATATTATTCATCTTATTTGTTTTGATATAGAGGGTAATCAAAAGTGAAAAGGTACTCTTCCTAATTTAATTAATAAAGATAATATTATTATTGAAGAAAATATAAAATTATTAAATATAGAATATATTGAAAGTGAATGATAATATATAAAGATTGATCTTATAATAAATATGGAAGATCTTAATCTTTGAATAATAAAATATTTTATAGAACTTTCAATTTCATTATTTTTTAATTTAATATTTATTAATGGTAAAATTCCCATTAGGTTTAGTTCTAATCCTATTCATATTATTAATCAGTGTGTTGATGATAAAGATATAATTGTACCTATAATTATTATATTTAAAAATATAAAATTGGCAGGAAAAAATTTATTATTCATAAAGAGTAGTACAATTATGAATTGCTCAAAATAGAGTTAGCAGCTTTATTTTATAACATTATTACTCTTATATTCAGTTTAATGATCCTTGATTTCATTCATGAAATAATCCAAAAATTAGAACAAATAAAAAAATAATTGAAGATGATATATAAATAACAGAAGGAGAAATTAAAATATTAATTACCATAGGAATTAATAAAACAATTTCAATATCAAAAATTAAGAAAATTACGGCTAATAAAAAAAATCGTATAGAAAAAGGTGATCGGGTATATCAGGATGGATCAAATCCACATTCAAAAGGTGAATTTTTTTCACGATCTTTATATGATTTTATTATAATTAAGGAGTTAATAAATAATAAAATAAAAAATAATAGAAATAAAAATAGTGTGAAAAAAAAGAGAGTATTCATAAGTATAGAAGAATAATATTCTTATAATTTATAACATCAATATAATCCGTTTATTCCGGCACTATACTTCAGTGAAGAAACTAATTTCAATTTTTTAATTAACAGTTAAATGCCTCTATTTTGGCTTTTCATTGAAACAAGGGTAATAATATACCTAGTTATGGGTCGAAACCATATATAAAAAAAATTCATTTCTTGATTTATTGGTATTAAATAGATAACTATTTCTTTTTAGTTGCAAATTAAAATTTTCTTAATAAAATATAATACCATTAAGGATTTAATAAATCATTATCTAAATTAAAAGTTTAGTGCTTAAAATTTCAGCCACTTAATAATTATTTTAAAGTTATGATCCTCATCAGTAAATAAAAGTATATAGAAATAATCAAACTACATCTACAAAATGTCAATATCATGCTGCTGCTTCAAATCCAAAATGATGTATAGAAGAAAAATGATTTATTATAATTCGAATTAAACATATAAGTAGAAATGTAGAACCAATAATTACATGAAGACCATGAAATCCAGTAGCTACAAAAAAAGTTGAACCATAAATACTATCAGAAATTGAGAAAGATGCTTCAATATATTCTATTATTTGTAAAATGGTAAAATAAAATCCTAAAGTAATAGTAATAAATATAGATTGAATAGATATTTTTAGGTTTCTTTTTATGATACAGTGATGAGCTCAGGTTACTGATACCCCAGAAGATAATAAAATAGCAGTATTAAGTAAAGGGATTTGAAAAGGGTTTAGAGGATAAATGTTAATAGGAGGTCAACATGCTCCAATATCTATATTAGGGGCTAATCTTCTATGGAAATATGCTCAAAAAAAAGCAAAAAAAAAGCAAATTTCAGATACAATAAATAATATTATTCCTCATCGTAATCCTCTATAGACTTTTATAGTATGAAGTCCTTGAAATGTTCTTTCTCGAATAATGTCTCGTCATCATTGAATTATTGTTATAATTATTATGGAGAATGCAAAAAAAAGTAAAATATTTCCATAATTATGAAATCATGAAGATAATCCAGTTGTTAAGAATAATGCACTTATAGATCCTGTTAATGGTCAAGGTCTAAATTCAACTAAATGAAAGGGGTTTCGAGTCATATAATATATTATATATATAATATTAATATTATAATATTAAATATTTTTGTTATTAAAGTATATTTAATAGTATTTACAAAAAAATGACTAAAAAACAGGGTACATAGAAGAAGATTAGATAAATTTGTCAAGTAAAAAAAGGGGGTAGAAGGTATCTTTTTTATTAAATTCAATCAGATTTAATGCGACATATATATTATATAATAAATATATATACTAAGTTAAATTATGTTTATACCAGAATGTATAAATTAGTTTATTATATAAGTTTTAACAATAATCTATTGAATATATTGAATTATATTTAAATTAGTTGCATTGCATTTTATTCTAAGTTCTATTTAGTTGTATTTAATTTAATATAATGTTATATCAACTATCATCGCTTCTATTTATATTATTATATGTATATACACTGCTTTTATTATATACTTTACCAGTAAATTAATTGATGATATATATTAATACACTACTCTTAGTATATACTTTCACCAGCAGACTAATTAGTTTAATTGTGTTTGGTCGATGATTATTTAATCTAATATGGTTTTTACTGTTTTTATCAGTGATCGTCATTATAATATACTTAGCACACTTGATATAGATTAGATTATATGAATGAATAAATTGAGTATTGGGGCCTGTGCCTGTGGTAAATTGAACTCGGATGTATCTCTGGATGAGTAGATTAATTTCTATTTTCTGAATTAAATATATAAAGAGGTATGAAAATATCATTTCACCCCAAAGTAGTCTGGGCTCTATAAATTCGTTCGTTCGGATTAAGGACATTATCAAGTAAATATACTAGTATATTATGAAATATTGGTAAAATATAGTTATTTATATATATTACTTGATTTAGCTTTGTTTTTTATTATTTACACTATTTTTATTATATATGTTTTTATATTAATTTTATATGTTCTAAAAAAATGTTTTTAAATATATCTTAATTTTGTTAATGGTTTTAGATTGATAAATATTATAGATTGATTTAGTATGTAGTTATTTAGAATATTAAGTATATAAAATATGGTACTTATATTAATATTAGTTAATTATATAAATATGTTTGTATATTATTTAATTATTGTAAATATACTTACATTTTATTAACGGAAATTTCTATATATGTTTTTAATTTACACATAATTTAATTTTTGTACAAATTTTGTAAATTTTTGTACAAATTTGACAAATTTTTGTACAAATTCGCAAATTTTTGTACAGATTTTGTAAAGTTTTGTACAGATTTATACGGGTTTATAAATTTATATATTAGGTTATTTATATAAATTAGCGATTATTTGAATATAAAATTTTTATGAGAAATTATATAATTTCTGTTAGTTTTTTTTGTACAAATTTTGTAAATTTTTGTATAAATTTGACAAATTTTTGTATAAATTCGCAAATTTTTGCACAGATTTATATGGGTTTATAAATTTATATATTAGGTTATTTATATAAATTAATAATTTATTTTGAATATAAAATTTTTATGAAAAATTATATAATTTCTGTTAGTTTTTTTGTAAAAATTTGGATATATATATATATATATATATTTTTATATAAATTTAATTAAATAGTATATATATTTAATTTAGCTTATTTGTGTGGAATCAAGCTTATATTTATTTAATTGACATATTAATTCATTAAGCAAAAATTTAAGGATATATATATATATACTTTTTATATAAATTTAATTAAATAGTATATATATTTAATTTAGCTTATTTGTGTGGAATCAAGCTTATATTTATTTAATTGACATATTAATTCATTAAGCAAAAATTTAAGGATATATATATATACTTTTTATATAAATTTAATTAAATAGTATATATATTTAATTTAGCTTATTTGTGTGGAATCAAGCTTATATTTATTTAATTGACATATTAATTCATTAAGCAAAAATTTAAGGATATATATATATATATACTTTTTATATAAATTTAATTAAATAGTATAGATATTTAATTTAGCTTATTTGGAAGTTTATATTTAGATGTATTTATTTTTGTGGTGTAATTTATGCATAAGAAATTTTCGGTTTTTAGGAATAATTATTTAAGATTATCAAGAATTAATTTTATTAGTATAAGAGAGTATAATTATTTTCCAAATAATTGGTTTAATATGTTTAAATAAGATATTAAGAAATTTTATATAATTTGGTGTATGGGCATATAAAGTTTTGATCTTTAAGGAAAAGGTTCAAATCCTTTTTTTGTAAAGAGTTTTAAGTTAAATTAAACTGTAAATTTTCAAGGTTTATAATAAATAAATTTATTTAAATTCTGTATGAGGTGGTCGAAAAATAGTCGGTAGATTGTAAATCTATTTATAAGTAATATACTTTCTCATGGTTTTATATTTTATTTAAAATATTAAATTGCAAATTTAAAGATACATAATTTATGTTAAAACTTTTAATTTAAAATAAAGTAAGCTAATTAAGCTGTTGGGTTCATACCTCAAAAATAGATGTAATATTCTCTTTATTATTATAAATTTGATTTTGGTTTATTTTTAATTGGTATAATTTTATACATGTTAGGTTTATGTGGGGATATGCACTTATCTTATATTTTATAAATATATTTATATATTAAATATTAAGTATATTTATAAATATTATTTATATTATTAAATGTTGTTTAATATAATTTTTTGTAAGATATTCAGTATATATATTTATACAATGAATGAAAGTTTTATATAGAAATTATACAATATAATTGGATAAATTTGTGCCAGCATCTGCGGTTATACAAATAATTTAAATTAAAAATGTTTGGTGAAAAATAAAGTAATATATTTATATTATTAATATTGATAGGAAGATATATAGTTAATTTTTAGGTAAAATTTTTAAATTGATTTGTTTTTTATATTTTTCTTTATTATTAATACTTTAAAAATTTGAAAATAAACTAGGATTAGATACCCTATTATTTTAAATTATAAAAAATAATTATATTTACCTAAGTATTATGAAAGTATAATTATTATGAAAATAATTCTTTTTAAAACTTAAAAGGTTTGGCGGTTTTACATATCCAATTAGGGGAGTTTGTTAATTAATTTGATAATCCTCAATTTAGACTTACTTTTTTTTGATATATATATACAGTTTGTATATTGCTGTCATTAGTTTATATTTTAAAAATAATTAAAGGACTATTAAATTATTTGGTTTTTATGTCAAGTCATAATGCAGCTTATAGAAAAGATTTAGTGAACTACTATAATTAATTTTATTAAATTCCGGATTTTAAAAATTATTTTTATTAGAAAGGTGGACTTAATAGTAAAATGTAATTAGTATGTATTATTGAATATTGGTTTTGTAAGGTGTACATATCGCCCGTCACTCTTGTTTTATAGATAAGATAAGTCGTAACATAGTAGAGGTAATGGAAATTGTTTCTGGATTAATTTTTCAAGAATTAACATAAGTTAATGTATCTCACTTACATTGAGAAGATAATTAAATAATAATTATTTTTGAAAATAATATATAGATATATAATTATATATATAATTGATAAATAAAAAGATTATAGTGTATTAGTAAATGGTTAAGAAAATTTTATTTTGTTTGTACTGAAAAGGAATAATTTTTATATTATATTATAGTAGAAATTAGATTTTGTATCTTTTGCATAATGGTTTAATAATATTTACATATTTATATTTGTTTCTCGAAATAAATGGATTTATTTATTTAAAATTTATATTTATAATAATGATCAATTATTTATATATAAAATAGTTTGTTAACGTGGTAAAGTTATTAATTTAAAAATAAATGGTAGTGAAATGCTATTCGATTTTTAAGATAGCTAGTTTATTATTATTACATTTTAGTGTTAATTGAAGTAAATTATTAAGATAATTAATTTTAATTTAAATATTGAGGGATAAGCTTCTTATATTAAGGTAAGATTAAGTAAAATAAGATTATTTAAGTTGAGTTAATAATTTTTCTTATATTTATTATTTATTTTTATTTGTTTTAATCTTAATTTATATTAATATAATAAATGATTTATAATTTATTTAAATTTAAATATAATGTTTGAATGAGTATTATATATAGATATTTATATGTATTTTAATTAAATGATTGTTAGAATTTTTATATTGTATTTATATATTTATTGATTAATTATTGTAAAGGAATTTAGCAAAAATTAATTTCGCCTGTTTATCAAAAACATGTCTCTTTGATATATAATAATAAGGAGTTGGGCCTGCTCGGTGAATATTTTTAACAGCTGCGGTATTATAACTGTACTAAGGTAGCATAATAATTTGCCTTATAAATTAGGGCTAGAATGAATGGTTTGACGAAAATTATACTGTCTCTACTTTAATTATTAGAAATTAATTTTTATAGTGAAAAAGCTTGAATAATTTAAAGGGACGAGAAGACCCTATTGAGCTTTATATTAAAATATAAATAATTATAAAAATGTTATTTATTTTTTATTTTTGGTTGGGGTGATCAAGGAATAAATTTTTAGTAAATATAATTTCCTTATTAATATTATTTGTTAGGATAATAAACCAAAAGTTTTGCTTAGATGATAAGTTACCATAGGGATAACAGCGTAATTTTTTTAGAGAGTTCATATTAAAAAAAAAGATTGCGACCTCGATGTTGGATTAAAATAACCATTAGGTGTAGAAGCTTTATTAGGTAAATCTGTTCGATTTTTAAAATTTTACATGATCTGAGTTCAAACCGGTGAGAGCCAGGTTGGTTTTTATCTTTTAAATTTGATTTTTAATTTAATTTAGTACGAAAGGATTGATTATAATTAATAAGATTATTAAATAAAATAAATTTATAAAGTTGGCAGAAATATGTAAATAATTTAGGGTTATTTTATGAAAGATAATACTTTTACTTTATATTAAGATGGCAGATTAGTGTGAAGAATTTAAGATTCTTTTAGGAAAATATTTTATTTTCTCTTAATAATGATTGTGGAGTTAATATCTTTTATTATTTCTAGTGTATGTGCTTTATTAGCGGTAGCTTTTTTTACTTTGTTGGAGCGTAAAGGATTGAGTTATTTTCAAATACGGAAAGGACCAAATAAAGTTGGTTTAATAGGATTACCTCAACCACTAAGAGATGCTATTAAATTATTTAGGAAAGAATATGTAAAGCCAGTTATAATTAATTATTTTCCTTTTTTAATTTGTCCTTTTTTTAGATTATTTGTTGCTTTATTTTTATGAATATTATATAATAGTTATTTTATTGTTTCTATAGGAGGATTAAGAATAATATTATTTTTATGTTTATCTAGAATTGGTGTATATTCAGTGATAGGTGCTGGTTGATTTTCAAATTCTAAATATGCATTATTAGGTTCAGTTCGTGCTGTAGCTCAAAGAATTTCTTATGAAGTAAGTATATCTTTAATTTTAATAAGATGTTTATTAATGGTAGGTAGAATAAATTTATTAAATTTATTAAAATATCAATATTATTATTGGATTTTATTTATTAATTTTTTTATATTTATGATATGAATTGTCTCTAGTATTGCAGAAACTCATCGAGCTCCATTTGATTTTGCTGAGGGGGAATCAGAATTGGTTTCTGGATTTAATGTAGAATATAGATCTATAGGATTTGCTTTATTATTTATAGCTGAATATAGTAATATTTTATTTATAAGATTTTTATCTAGTTGCTTATTTTTTGGTGGAGGAGTTATTATTAGTACATATGGATTAAGTATATGTTTTATAGTAAGTTTATTTAGTATCTTATTTATTTGGGTTCGTGCTAGATATCCTCGTTATCGATATGATTTATTAATATATTTAATTTGAAAGAGGTATTTACCTTGTGTATTAATAATTTTGGTTTTTATAGTTTTTTTTTGTAAATTTTTATGTTATTATTATATTTACAAGAAATAGTTTAATTAGATGAAAATAATAACATTGGAAGTTATAGATTAAATAATATTTATTTTTTGATATGAGATTAATAATAATTTTTTCATTGGGATTTTCGTTAATTAGAATATTAGTTATTTTAATTCAACCATTAAGATTAGGAATTATAATTATATTAATTAGAATTTTTATAAGAATTATTATTTCTTTTTTTATCTATTCTTGGTATGGTTTTATATTATTTTTAGTATATATTGGGGGATTATTAGTTATATTTATATATATTATTAGATTAATTCCTAATTTAATTTTTTTTTCTAAAGGTTTATTATTTTATTTTTTTAGGTTAATAATAGGATTTTTTTTGATAAACTTATTTTCTATATTTAAATATATAGATTTAAATATAATTAGTATAAATTTAATAGAAATAAAAAATATAAGAATAGGGTTATCTTCATTAGTAATAAGAAATTATAATTTTTTTAGTTATATTTTTTTAGGAATTTTATTATTATTAATTTTAATTAGAGTGGTTAAAATTTGTTATTATTGTGAAGGGCCTTTACGTATTTTTAAATATAAATATGCTTGGTTCAATTCGAAAAACACATCCGGTAATACGTATTATTAATGGGGCATTAATTGATTTACCATCACCTGTAAATTTATTTATTTGATGAAATTTTGGGTCTTTATTAGGTTTATGTTTAATTATTCAACTTTTGAGTGGTATTTTTCTTTCTATACATTATACTTCTTGTATTGAATATTCATTTGATTCAGTTGTTCATATTATACGAGATGTTAATTATGGTTGAATTTTACGTTATATTCATGCAAATGGAGCTTCATTTTTTTTTATTTGTTTATATATACATATTGGGCGTGGATTATATTATGATTTATATTTAAATATTTATACTTGAAATGTGGGAGTTTTATTATATATATTAGTTATATTAACAGGATTTGTAGGTTATGTATTACCTTGAGGACAAATATCATTTTGAGGAGCAACTGTTATTACAAATTTAGTATCAGTGGTACCTTATATTGGAGAAGTTTTAGTTTATTGAATTTGAGGAGGATTTTCTATTGATAATGCAACATTAAGGCGATTTTTTTGTTTTCATTTTTTATTTCCATTTATTATTATTGGATTAATTTTATTACATTTATTATTTCTTCATGAAGGAGGTTCAAGTAATCCTTTAGGATTAAATAGAAATATGGATAAAATTCCTTTTCATCATTATCATACATTTAAAGATGTTTTAGGATTTTTAATTATGCTATTTATATTAGTTGAATTAAGATTATTATTTCCTAATTTGTTAGGTGATGCAGAAAATTTTATTCCTGCTAATCCTTTAGTTACTCCTATTCACATTAAACCTGAATGATATTTTTTGTTTGCATATGCAATTCTTCGTTCTATTCCAAACAAATTAGGAGGTGTGGTGAGATTAGTTATATCTATTATAATTTTATTTTTTTGTCCTTTTTTTTATATTAGAGGATGTATAGGGTTAAGTTATAATATTTTATCACAATTTTTTTTTTGATATTTAGTAGGAGTATTTTTTATTTTAACATGAATTGGTAGATGTCCAGTAGAATATCCTTATGAAATAATTGGTCAAATTTTTAGTATTATATATTTTTTTTGTTTTTTAATTCGTCCATTTATAGATATAATATGAATATATATATTAGAATATTAGGTTATATTGGATAAAGAAGATTTTGAAAATCTTTTATAAGTGTTCGATTCACTTATAATCTTAGTTAAAAAGTTATAAAAATATAATTTATATTTAATTTTGGTTTACAAAACCAATGTTTATTTAAACTATTATAACATTTATGATTATAAATAATGGTTTATTAATTGGTATTTATATATATATATGTGGATTAATTGTTTTAATATTTCAGTGAAAACATATTTTAAATATATTATTAGGATTTGAAGTGTTGACATTGAGGGTAATTTTTATATTTTCTTTTAGTTGAAGATTTATTAGATTTAGATTATATTTGGTGATGATTTTAATTGTATTTAGAGTTTGTGAAGCGTGTTTGGGTCTTTCATTATTAGTTAGATTTATTCGTTTACATGGTAATGATTACGTAAGAAGATTAAATATATATAAATTATAGGTATATTAATAGGAATAGGTACTTTATTTTTTATTGATAAAAAATGAAGTTGGGAATTACGATTTTGATTTATTATAATTTTTAGATTTTTAATTTTAAAATTTTTAAGAGTTGAAAGAGGGGGAATTTATATTTATTATTTTTATATAGATATAATATCTATAGTTTTAATTTTATTAAGATTTTGAATAAGAGGATTAATAATATTAGCAAGATATAGATCAGTAAAAATTATTAAAAATAAATATTATTATTTTTCCTTATGTGTATTGGTGCTTTGTTTTATTATTATTATTTTTTTTATAGTTGAAAATTTATTGATATTTTATCTATTTTTTGAAATGTCTTTAATTCCTACATTATTTTTAATTTTAGGATGAGGATATCAACCTGAGCGGTTACAAGCTGGTATATATATAATATTATATACTGTAAGAGCTTCATTACCTATATTATTATGTATTGTATTAATTGGCTATAAGAAAAGATCATATAATATAAATATATATATATTAATATCAATAGATAATATAAATATATACTGGTTTTTTGGTTTATTAGTTGCATTTTTAGTTAAATTACCTTTATATTTTTTTCATTTATGATTACCTAAAGCACATGTTGAAGCTCCTATTTCAGGTTCTATAATTTTAGCAGGAGTATTATTAAAATTAGGAGGTTATGGTATTATACGATTTTTAATATTATTCAATTTTATTAATGGGGAATATATTAAAATATTAATAGTGATTTGTTTATGGGGAGGAATTTTAACTTCTTTAATTTGTGTAGGTCAGAGTGATATAAAGAGTTTAATTGCTTATTCTTCTGTTGGTCATATAGGAATAATATTAATAGGATTAATTAGAATATTTATTGTAGGATGAGAAGGTGCTTTATTGATAATAATTTGTCATGGATTATGTTCTTCAGGTTTATTTTGTATTGGTAATTTAATTTATGAAAAGATTAATAGACGAAGATTATTTTTATGTGGGGGTATAATTAACTATAATCCAGTAATAAGATTATTTATATTTTTATTATGTATTTGTAATATAGGAGCTCCTCCATTTATTAATTTAATTAGAGAAATCATATTGTATATTTCTATATATATATATAGAAAAGTATTTTTATTTTTTGTGATTATAATGGTATTTATAGGAGGTTTATATAATCTATTGTTTTATATTATAATTCATCATGGTGAAATTATAAGATTTATAAAAGTAATAAGGGATAATAAAAGTAATGAAAATTTATTATTAATATTACATATTATTCCTTTATTAATTTTTATATTAAATATTGGTTATATTAGAAAGATGATTTTTTAAAAGTAAAATTAGTTTATTTAAAATACTAGATTGTGGGTTTAGAGAAAAAAGGTTTTTATTTTACTATGAATAAATTTAAAATTGAATTTTTTTTTAGATTACTATTATTTTTACTATCATTATTTTGAAGTATAATTTTTATATATTTAATATTAAATAATTGCTGTTATATTATTTCTTGGGAAATTTTTAGAATTATAAGATTATTTGTAGAATTAGATATTTTATTTGATTGAGTAAGATGTAGATTTAGAAGTTTAGTTTGTTTAATTTCTAGATCAGTTTGTATTTTTACCATTTCATATATAGAAGGAGATATAAATAGAAAACGTTTTATATTAGTATTAATATTATTTGTTTTATCTATAAATTTTTTTATTTTTATTCCTAGATTTATTAGGTTAATTTTAGGTTGGGATGGTTTAGGATTAGTTTCATTTTGTTTAGTAATTTATTATCAAAATAATAAATCATTAAGTGCTGGTATATTAACAGTAATAATAAATCGGATTGGAGATTGTTTTATTTTAGGAGGAATTAGAATTATAGTAGTATTAGGTCATTGAAATTACTTATGTATTTGATATTTTTATTTTTTTGATGTTTGTATAATTTTTATTATTATTGCAGGAATAACAAAAAGGGCACAAATTCCATTTAGAAGATGATTACCAGCTGCTATAGCAGCTCCAACTCCTGTATCTGCTTTAGTACATTCATCTACTTTAGTTACAGCTGGAGTATTTTTATTAATTCGATTTTATTATTATTTAATTTTTTTTCAATATTTTTGTAGATTTATAGTTTTTATTTCTATTATAACTACTTTTATATCAGGGATTTGTGCTATTTATGAATTTGATATAAAAAAAATTATTGCTTTATCTACGTTAAGACAATTAGGAGTAATAATAATATCATTAGGAATAAATATACCTATATTAACATTATTTCACTTATATACTCATGCTTTATTTAAAGCATTATTATTTTTATGTGGGGGTAATATTATTAATTTTTATAATGGAATACAAGATATTCGGCAAATTAAAGGGGTAAGGTATAATCTTCCTTTAACTAGAATTATTATAAATATTTCTAATATAGCTTTATGTGGATTTCCTTTTTTAGCTGGGTTTTATTCTAAAGATTTAATTATTGAGGTTTTATTAAGAAGGAATATAAATATATTATTAGGGTTAGTAGGGTTATTTGGGGTATGTTTAACTATATTATACTCAATACGAATATCAATATTTTTAGTGTGAAGAGATGTGAGAAGATTAAGTTATTTATCTATAAATGATAATAACATTTATATAAATATTTCTATATTAATACTATCTATAGGAGCTATATTTGGGGGATTTATATTTCAAAATATAGTTATTTATTTTAATGAAATTATTATTTTGCCTATAAGTTATAAAATACTTGTTTTATTACTTTTATTTATTTCATTAATTATTTCTTTTAGAATATGAATAGAAGTATTTAATAAAAATAATTTTAATATATTGTATTGATGTAATAGAAAAATATGATTTATAAGTTATTTAAGAGGATATCCTTTTTTATTATTAATAAAAAATACTACAAATATAAATTTAAAATTAGTAGATATAGGGTGATTAGAAATAATTAGAGGTCAAGGAATATTTATAATTATTAAGAAAATTATTATTTTTATAGAACGTTGAATAGTTATTTTATTTAATATATACTTAATAATTATTATTTTTATTATTATTATATTTTATTTAAATAGCTTAAATAAGAGCATAACGTTGAAGGTGTTAAGGTAATAAATATATATTTTTAAGTATAACTTAATTGACTATTAGTTATTATCTATTGATGATTATCTGAATATAAGGTAATTAATAAAGAAAAAATATAACCTTGGATAATAGCAATACCAATTTCAAAAATAAAATATCTAATTTGAATAATTAAAACAATTGATGTTGATAAAATGGAAATATTAATTATAGAGAAAGAAAGAAAATTCCCAATTAATGTTAAAATAATATGACCAGCTCTAATATTTGCTGCAATTCGAATTGCAAGGGTAATAGGTTGAACTGAAATTCTTATAAATTCAATTAGTGGGAGAAATGGAATTAAAAATGAGGGTGTACCAGAAGGTAAAAGAGAAGCTACTGATGAATATATACTATTTTGATATGAAGACATTATAAGCCTTAATCATAAAGGAAAAGATAGAGAAAATGATATAACTAAATGACTAGTTATTCTAAATACATAAGGAATTAAGCCTAAAAGATTAAAATTAATAATTATTAAAAACAAAGATGATACAATTAACGAAAACCCTCCTATATTTATTCTGAATGATCGTATAATTTGTATATTAATAATTTGATTTGGAATTATAAAAGAAGAATTTATTTTTGATGGATAAATTCAAAAGGTTGAATTGATAAAAAAAAGAGATCAAATAGATAGTACTCAAGTTAATAAATGAAAATATATTGTTGTTGAATTATGATCATCAAAAGAAGAAAAAATATCTACCATCATTTTATCATTTATATATTTTTTTTTTTTTTTTTTCCTCTCTTATATTAATATTATATCGATAGTTGTTATTTCATCATGTAATAGACGAATTTAGGGATATTAGGGTTCAAAAAAAGGAAAATAAGAATATTCAATTTAAAGGGGATAATTGAGGCATATAAAAAGTACTAAAAGAATAGTAATTTAAATTTGACAAATTTATGTTATTTTATTAACTAACTTTTTATAAAATAATTATACTAGTAAGTCATATATTAAATGTATTTATATTAACAATTTCAATAGTAATAGGTATAAATGAGTGATTAGCACCACAAATTTCTGAACATTGACCATAAAATATTCCAGGTCGATTAGAATATAAATTAAGTTGGTTTAGTCGACCTGGAATAGCATCAACTTTAATTCCTATAGATGGAATAGTTCATGAATGAATTACATCTGCAGATGAAATAATTATTCGTGTATTGGTTTTTATAGGTATAATTAAGTGGTGATCAGTTTCTAAAAGACGAAATCATCCTTTATTTAGCTCTTCTGAAGGAATTATATAAGCATCAAATTCAATATTTATAAAATCTGAATATTCATATCTTCAATATCATTGATGTCCTAAAGCTTTAATTGTTAAAAGGGGATTAATCGACTCATCTAATATATATAATAATTTTAAAGATGGAAGAGCTAAAAATAAAAGAATAATTCTAGGAATGATGGTTCAGATTGTTTCAATTTTTTGACTTTCAGAAATTAATAATGAAGAAAATTTATTAATTATTAATAAGACTGTAATATAAAGAACTAAGGTTAAAATAATAATTAAAATAAATATTGTATGATCATGAAAAAAAATTAATTGTTCTATTAAAGGAGAATTTGCATCTTGAAATCCTAGTTGTCCTCATTGGGTCATATTATATATTAAATAAATAAAGCTCCAGTTTCTACTTGATTATGAAAATCAACAGGTAAACGATTATTTCATTCTAGTGATGTATTTAAGTGATTAGATCAAATAATAGTTCGTTGAGAAATTAATCTTTCTCATACAATAAATATAAAAAATATAATAGATGTTAAGGATAATAAAGATCCTATAGATGAAAATATATTTCATTTTGTATAAGAATCAGGATAATCTGAGTATCGTCGAGGTATTCCTGCTAACCCTAAAAAGTGTTGAGGGAAGAAAGTAATATTAACACCTACAAATATTATATAAAAGTGAGATTTTGTATATTGTTGATTTAAAGATAATCCTGTAACAAGTGGATATCAATGATTAAATCCCGCAAATAGTGCAAATACTGCACCTATTGATAATACATAATGAAAATGAGCTACAACATAATATGTATCATGTAATATAATATCTAATGATGAATTTGATAATACAATTCCAGTTAATCCTCCTATTGTAAATAAAAAAATAAATCCTATTGATCATAATATTGGTGAGGAATATTTAATAGGAGAACCATAAATAGTTGCTAATCATCTGAATACTTTGATACCTGTGGGAATAGCAATAATTATAGTGGCAGCTGTAAAATATGCACGTGTATCAACATCTATTCCTACAGTAAATATATGATGAGCTCATACAATAAATCCTAATAATCCAATAGATAATATTGCATAAATTATTCCTAATCTTCCAAAAGTTTCCTTTTTTATTGAATAGTGTGAAACAATATGGGAAATTATTCCAAATCCGGGTAAAATTAAAATATAAACTTCTGGATGTCCAAAAAATCAAAATAGATGTTGATAAAGAATAGGGTCTCCCCCTCCACTAGGGTCAAAAAAAGTTGTATTAAAATTACGGTCTGTTAGAAGTATTGTAATAGCTCCTGCTAAAACTGGTAGTGATAGTAATAAAAGAATTGCAGTAATAAAAACAGATCAAACAAATAAAGGTAAACGTTCTATTTGTATTCCTTCTCAGCGTATATTAATAATAGTAGTAATAAAATTAATAGCTCCTAAAATTGAAGATACTCCTGCTAAATGTAGTGAAAAGATAGCTAAATCAACTGAAGGACCTATATGTGCTAAATTTCTAGATAATGGTGGATATACAGTTCATCCTGTTCCTGCTCCACTTTCAACTGCAGCTGATGTAAGAAGAAGGGTTAAAGAAGGGGGAAGTAATCAAAAACTTATATTATTTATTCGGGGGAATGCTATATCTGGTGCTCCTAGTATTAATGGTACTAATCAATTACCAAATCCTCCAATTATTACAGGTATTACTAAAAAAAAAATTATGACAAATGCGTGAGCAGTTACAATTACATTATATAATTGATCATCATTTAATAAAGATCCTGGTTGACCTAGTTCTGTTCGAATTATTAGTCTTAATGATGTACCTAATAATCCTGATCAAATTCCGAAAATAAAATATAAAGTGCCAATATCTTTATGATTTGTTGAAAATATTCATCGCAT